ACTCCCTTTCCAAAAAAAATCAATACACCAAGTACTAGACTTAGATTTATTGGATTTGTTGCTAAAATATCGGTATTAAGCCCGAAACTCCCAGCAGACGGCCACTGACCCAAAGAAACGAAAGAATCGGTTACATTTTTCATAGGATTTCCTCTTCTCTTATAGACAGACTACTTATCTCTTATAGACAGACTACTTATTTTTTTTTATTTGTTATTATTATTATTTTATTATTATTAATTTTATATATTATTCTTTATTTTATTCTTCTGCTCTTGTTTCTTTTGTTCTTGTTTTTTTTTAATCATTTAACTATTATTTCTAATACCTATTATTTCTAATAGATCGAACTAAACAGAATAAAAAAAATGTACTCGATTTATAGATAGTATTTATAGATATATAGATAGTATTGATAGATAGTATAAATAGATGTATAAATAGATTTTTTTTTAATTGGAAATTTATAATAAAATTTTAATTGGAAATTTATAATAAAAGAAATACTTTTTTATTGGAATTCGGTACCAGGTCTTGTGTAAATTATGAAATATATCCTTGGTTTTTATTGCAACACTTCCTTAAAAAACTTAAAAAAAATTTCGATTGAACTAAGAGGGGGGAAGGAAGAAAGCGAGTCGGTATACTAATTCCTCATCCTCAAATCAATCCTTCCCGTGGGTTATTGTCCCAATATAATCCCAATATAATAAAAAATAATACAATAAAAAATACAATAAAAAAAAAATAATAAAAAAATTATAGTAGTGAAATCGTGATATAATTTGAAAAAGCAAACAGCAAATCCAAGGTAATAAAAAAATATGTATTTTTTTTTTAGGATTAAACAAAAGGATTCGCAAATAAAAGTGCTAATGCTACAACCAGGCCATAAATTGTTAAAGCTTCCATAAAAGCCAGACTAAGTAATAAAGTACCTCGTATTTTTCCCTCCGCCTCGGGTTGTCTCGCGATGCCTTCTACAGCTTGGCCCGCGGCAGTACCTTGACCAACCCCAGGTCCAATAGAAGCAAGCCCAACGGCTAACCCAGCAGCAATAACGGAAGCGGCAGAAATCAATGGATTCATGATAAGTTCCTCGCACCAAAATAAAGAAATGGTTAATGATACAATCAACCAATAAATTATGATTTAATTATTCTATTCCATTGATAAGATTTTCAATCAGTCGAAACAAAATAATTAAGAACTCCAAATTCAAAAATAATATTAATGAATCAGCAAAATGACTTTGATATCTATTTTTTACTTAACTATCTACAAAGTTTTTGTCAATTCATACAATTTTTTGTTTTTCCATTTCTTTATTTCGAAGCATTCTTTGAATTAGAACTCTTCTTTTTTTTTTCTTGATTGAATTTTTTTATTCAATATTCAATTCACAGTTACAAACGAGAAAAAAAAAAAGACTCTTTTTTCTTTTTTATTGGAATCCCTATCTAAATTCCCATTACCATTAGTAGTAGGGCAGATTAAATTCTATCTTTTAGCTGATTTCTATCTTTTAGCTGATATATAACTAGTTAATACCTAATATTACATATACATGTCTTTCTGCCATAACGTAAACCAACTGTTCGTATCTTAGATTCAATCAGATTCAAAAATTCAAATTACTTTATTTTTCATTTTTCGAAACATCTATAAAGGAAAGTTTGCTTATATCCATTATATATATATATTACATAATATATTACATACACCTAGTTTGATCCCACTCTCCTGAATAACCCCCTTTTTCTGAATCTCATTTTTTGTAAACTCTTCGTTTCCTTTTATTTCTCGTTTTCCCACACGGATACAATCAATCTAAATGGACAAATTCATTAGTCTGAATCATTGCATAGAAATAGAAGTCTTTAGTTGATCTAAGTTCATGTAATTTATTATTTATTAATATTTTCTTTTGTTTTGTTCTTTTGTTTTGGTCAATCGTCGAATTGAATAAAAAAAACGACTGAAATTAAATGGGCATTACTCTATAAACTCTATAAACTCTATAAAATCTTTTTTTAATCACACATTCTAAAAAATGAAAAAAAAAAATAAAGAATTCCTAAGTAAATTAGGGTTGGTAAATTAGGGTTCCTAAGATTGGAATTGAATGAACGAAACAATCAACAATGACAATATAAAGAAAATATTCATTGGAAGTAGGTATCAAAGGACCAAACAAACGAATTTTAGGAAAAAGATTTTTTAGATCTCTTTCCCTTTTTTTTTTTTACAATTCGCCCATATCGTAAGCTGTTTTACTATTCCTCTAGATTGTAGAGATTTTTTTGTCTATTTGTGTATATTTATGTTTACTGTATGTTTACTAAGTAGATTCTCTTGAGCAAGGCAGGGAAGGGATTGCCTTGCATTGCACTAAGCTAAAAAAAAACTATTTTGAAAATTAGTCAATGATGCCCTTCCATGGATTCGCCTATATAAGCCGCAGCTAAAGTTGCAAAAATAAGAGCTTGAATCCCGCTTGTAAATAATCCAAGGAACATGACAGGTATAGGAACCAATGAAGGTACTAAAGAAACAAGAACAACAACTACTAATTCGTCTGCTAATATATTTCCAAAAAGTCGAAAGCTAAGTGATAAAGGTTTTGTGAAATCTTCTAAAATGTTAATGGGTAAAAGGATTGGAGTTGGTTGAATGTATTTACCAAAATAACCTAATCCTTTTTTGCTAAGACCCGCATAAAAATATGCTACTGACGTAAGTAAAGCTAAAGCAACAGTAGTATTTATATCATTCGTAGGTGCGGCTAACTCCCCCTGCGGTAATTGTATAATTTTCCAAGGTAAAAGTGCACCTGACCAATTAGAAACAAAAATAAAAAGAAACATAGTTCCAATAAAGGGAACCCATGGACCATATTCTTCTCCAATCTGAGTTTTGCTTACGTCTCGAATGAATTCAAGGACATATTCGAAGAAATTCTGACCGGCAGTCGGAATGGTTTGTGGATTCCGAACAGCTACAATAGATGAACCTAATAAGATAGCGATTACAACCCAAGAAGTAATAAGGACTTGGGCGTGGACTTGGAAACCCCCTAGTTTCCAATAGAAATGCTGGCCTACTTCCACACCGGATATATCATATAAACCTTTTAGCGTGTTGATGGAACATGATAGAACATTCATATTACCCCCTAAAAGAAAGAAAACTTGAACTTGAAAAGGAATTATCTTGATTCAACCATCTTTTTTTCGAATTCACTGTTTGAATTGTATATTTTGGATACCAATTAATGACATACTATCTCCGGTTTTTTTTTTATCTCTTTTCTCTTTTGTACGATTCAGGAATAGTAACCGATTCCATAAATCTATAAATCTATGGAGTTCAAAAAAAAATTTATTTATCTTATTATTAATCAGAGATTTCATATATAGCTAGAACGACCCTCACAGATTGCAACTACTAATTTGTTAAGAATGAATCGGATTGAAGCTATAGCGTCATCATTCGCTGGAATCGAAATATCTGCGAGATCGGGGTCACAGTTTGTATCAATTAAACAAATCGTTGGAATTCCCAAAGTGATACATTCTCTAAGAGCCGTATATTCTTCTTGCTGATTAACGATTATTACAATATCGGGTAACCCGGTCATATATTTAATCCCACCCAGATATGTTTCCAAGTGAGATAACTGTCTCTTCAATCGAGCCGCATCCCCCTTTGTAAGGCAGTTGAGTCTCCCTGTCTTTTGTTCCATTCGTAAGTCCCTGAACTTTTGAAGTCGCGTTTCTGTAGTGGACCAATTCGTTAAAATGCCGCCGAGCCATTTTTTATTAACGTAATGACACCGAGATCTTATTGCAGCCTGCATTACTAAATCAGCTGCTTTTTTTTTGGTACCAACAATTAAGAATTGCTTTGTCCTACTTGCTGCATCAAAAACTAAATCACAAGCTTCTGATAAAAAACGAGCAGTTCTAGTAAGATTTGTAATATGAATACCTTTACGCTTTGCAGAAATATAAGGTCCCATTCTCGGATTCCATTTTCTAGTACCATGACCAAAATGAACTCCTGCTTCCAGCATTTCTTCCAAATTAATGTTCCAATATCTTCTTATCATTTCTCCACATATTTCCTCTCTCTTTTTCTCTTTTTTCAATGAAAAAAGAGAAAAAGAGAGACAAGGTACCCTGAAATAAATAATTGTTCCGATGGAACCTTCTCTTTTCCCGGAAATTGGACGTTGATACAAAATCCAAGCGATTCATTTCTTTCTATTCCTTATTAATTATCTTTATTTCTTTATTATTTTGATTATTCTTTATTACTATTAACTATATAACAAATCACATGTAAAAAAAAAAAATAACAGGGCCACCGATAGTTAGATAGTTAAAAGAATAAATCCGCTTTTAGGAATTTTAGGAAGCATTAAATCCTATAAATGATTGTTTTGATGTATCATAAAAATTTTTCGAACTGCAAGAATCAAATAATTCTTTGTGGTGGAACAAAATATCTCTCATTTCCTCCTTGAATAAACTCTTCTTTTTGGTTTTCAAATGAATGTTCTTATGTTGCCTTGAGCAGTACATGAATCCTTTGAATCCGGTCCCAACGGGTATCATACCACCTAGCACAACGTTTTCTTTCAGGCCTTTCAACCAATCAATACGACCGCGGAGAGCCGCTTTTGCTAAAACACGAGCAGTTTCTTGAAAACTCGCCTCCGATATGAAACTTTGAGTATTCAGAGAAGCTCTCGTTATTCCTAATAATATGACTCGGTAACAGATCGCTTCTTCCAAAGCGCGCCCCGTTCGTTCCGCTCGAAACAATCCAATGAGTTCTCTAGGCAAAAAAACATTAGACATTCCATCTTCTGAAACCAACACTTTTGATGTTATTTGACGTACAATAATTTCTATATGTCTATTATGGATCTGCACCCCCTGGGATCGATAAACCTTTTGGATCTTATTAACTAAAGAGATACGACTTTGTACTATAGTTAGCTCAGCACCAATCAAGAATCGCCAAGGAATTCCAAGAATTCTTGTTATACACTCGTTCCAACCCTCAACTCTCTTTTCTAAGTTTATCGATATTGAATCAATTGAACGCACTTCTAACACTTGTTCCACTTTTGGAAGACCCTGCGTTATATCACCAGATCTTGATTTTTCATATATAAATGTAACGAATGTATCTCCTTCGTAAAGGATTTCTCCATAATGACCATGAACAGTCGCTCCCGGAGTGGCCAGATAAGGCTTAGCTGATCTTATTACTAGAGAATCTACGTGAACAATTATAACTTGACCCGACTTTAGGTAGGGTCCATTTTTGGCCATACATACATTTTCACAAATAAACTGTCCCAGGCTAATTATTGTGAATATTTCTTCACAATAATTATGATGGAGCAAATACCAATTCAAATTGAATGGATTCAAAACGTTGTTACTACATAGATTGGGATTAACAATTTTCCCGTTTTCGTCCATTAAAATTAAATAATATTGAATTACTTGAAAAATCTGTTTTAAATTGTCAAGTTTCAAATATTTAATTACCGAGATCGGATTATGAGTTATTAAATAGTAAAATGAAAAAAAATTATCAATTTGAAGGGCTGTTCCTAAGGGTCCCAACGAATTCCTGATTGGAATTATAGGATCTCTTTTAATCGATTCTTTTATTATATTGTGATATTTTACATCGTTGAATGGATCCATTCGAAAACAACTAGATGATGACAAAATTATCAAAGATCGACATTCCTTAGTTCTATTCAACAACGTACTAATAGTTCCTTGATTTTGTTTAAGTGATTGTTGAATTCTTGCCTTGGAATAAATGGAATAAAATGGATTAATATTAATAGTGGTGCGATCGGACCCATTATCAGAGATTAATCCTGAACCTAATGTATCATTCCTTTTTCTGCTGATATATGAAATATGGGATTTTGCTAAATGGATTCTTAAGAAATCACGTATCATACCATTTGTACTTACTTCAACAAAAGAAGCGTGAGCCTCTTTAACCGAAGAACTTTTTTTGTCTTGGTCCCAATTCAACACTAAACAAGTACGAACTAATTGAATACTTGTGTCAGAAATTCCCCGACTTTTTTTACCAGTTCCACAAAGAATATAATTGACAACTCGAAGTTTCAGAGTCTCCTTTTCCTGCAATAGATCCTGTGGGAAAAGTGTTTCTAAATTTCTACCGTCCGCTATCTCATATATGATTACTGGTCGAACCAAAACAAAAAACTTTTTCTTATTAAATGTGATCCGTTGGGCATAGATCCAATTTTTCAATTTTTTTGATTTCTTAAAATGGGTTTGTACCGTTCCTGGTGATATCAAGATACCGCTATGTCGTCGGGACATCTTATCTGTCTCTCTCGGAAAATAGATATCTCCAGAAAAGATTTTAAGTTCCTTTTTTTTTTTTGTTCTCTCCACTCGGACCAATCCACCTACTCGACTTCTTGTATTTAAAGTTATTTGTGTATCTACTCCAACGATACTATTGTTCCGTACCATTAAGGATAAGGAAGAAGATTCGGAGAAAATATACATTTCCTCGGGAATTAAAAAAAAGCGATCCACTTTCATTCGGGGCTTAAATTCTTTGACTCCTCGAGACTCAATCAAATCTTCTTTTTTGACGATTGAATGCACCCCCATGGCCCCATATTTAGTAATTCCTAAACTCTTTCTGCGGTATTGCGGATCGTCGAAATAAGCAAAAATACTATTTCTACGTAAAATACCGATAGGTATTTCAATCGAAATATCGGAGCAGGGCATTAGTTCTTTCTCTCGTTGTTGAATCCATTGGACTGGGATGATGAATCTATTTCTTCGTCTCTTTGCCAATAAATCCGAATTATCGTGGGGAATGGTAGGATATATGAGATTACAAGGACTAGTACATATGATTCGATTAAGTTCTGAATAATCAGGAATCCCATTTTCTTTTTTACCCGAAGGATCTGACCTAAAAAATTTGTGTTTAACTTGATCATTATTTAATGAAGGGCTAGAAATATATTTAGAAATATATTTTCTTTCAACAGAAAGAGAATGAACATTCATTTGATCTTGATCCTTGTGTAACGAAAAAGGGACTATACTGGATCCGCGCGAACCCCCTGATAATATCCATAAATGGCTTGTTTTGGGTAATAGATGCACATTACTATATGTAAATTCAGGTGCATGGTATACATCGGTACTCCAGTGCATTTCTCCTTCTAAGTGGGAATAAATATGTTTTCGAACCCTTTCTTTAAAATTCAAAGTGTATGTTCCCGCCCGAATTTCAGCAATCACCTGTTCTGATTCTACATATTGAGCGTTTTGAACTAAAAGAAGACTTTTGGGTGGAATAGTCACATTATGTGTAATATCTTGACTCTCAATAGTTACATACAAGTCTATATAACATAGAAAAGCAGGATGCCCATGACGTGTACGTATAGGGTGAACCAAA